AACCTTAAAACTATACCACTTCTACTAATAGCCCTTAATGCTGCATCTCTTCCGAGACCGGGACCTTTTATCATGACTTCTGCTCGTTGCATACCTTGATCCGCGGCTGTTTGAATAGCATTTGCTGCTGCGGTTTGAGCGGCAAAAGGCGTCCCCCTTCGTGTACCCTTGAAGCCACATGAACCGGCAGAGGACCAACAAATCACCCGACCCCTTACATCTGTAACAGTCACAATGGTATTGTTGAAACTAGCTTGAACATAAATAACACCCTTTGGTATTTTATGAGGATGCTTGCGCGAACCAATACGTCCATGTTTACGTGAACCAATTTTAGGTCTAGTTTTTGCCATATTTTATTATTTTAAAAAAGATTTAATACGATATGAAATATATGGATATATCCATTTTCTGTCAAAAAAAAAAAAGATTCTTTACTATTTTCTATCTTAATTGTATTTGATTTCTACTAAGATAGATTTGAAATATTAAGCAATAATATTTGTTAGAATACTTCAGAATTAGAAAATAGAATAGATTCTAATTCATAGAATCTATACTATTTTTTTGATTTAATATTGAATTTATAATTGCAATATTTATTCATTTGTGCATTTGGTACTTTCTTTCAAATAAAAAGACCTTTTTTTTTTTTGAAAATATTATCCTTGTCTTTGTTTATGTCTTGGATTTGAACAAATTACTCTAATTCGCCCTCGCCTGCGGATCAATCGACATTTTTCACAAATTTTACGAACAGAGGCTCCTACTTTCATATTTTTCATTCCTTAACTTAATGCGCAATCTATTTATTGGAAGAAAATAGGGTTTCCTTATTACATTTTTTACTTTCCCAGTCATGTTTTGTATAGCGTATAAATAGAAAAGTAGAGTACGATTACGTCAAATTTTCTTGGGAACTTAAAAACGTGTTTTCTATCTCCATTAACAAAAATGGATAGAAGTTTGTTATATAATTCACATTCGTAATCAGCTAGAAGAACTATTACTGTATTTCTCGGCCGATTCTTTCTAAGATTCTTTCTAATTACCATATATAACATAAAATTTCGCCCCCGATTTTTTCTAACCGAGCCTCTCTATCTGTCATTATACCTCTAGAAGTAGAAAGAATTACAATCCCCATACCTCCTAAAATTCTAGGAATTCTTTGATAGTTAGAATAGATTCGGAGACCAGGTGTACTGATCCGTTTTAAATTTAAAAAAGTTTGATAGGATCCTTTCCTATTTCTTCTATATCGTAGAGTTAATACTAAAAAGTATTTGTTGTTTTCCCGATGTTTTCTGACGTTTTCAACAAAACCCTCTCGTAAAAGTATTTTCACAATGTTTTCTATAATATTACTAAGTGGTATTTGAACGGTTCTTTTTCTATTCATGTCAGCATTGCGTATCAAGGTTATTACATCAGCTATGGTATCCTTACCCATGATAAATGAAAATACTTTTTGTCCCTTACTTTCAATATAATCAACGTGCTCCCTTTTTTTTTTATTCAATTCAATAAAATATAGAATTCTTGAATATTTTATACTAATTCATTTGGAATTCTGAATTCTATCAAAAATAGAATTCAGAATTCCAAATTTTTATTTTGAATCTCTATTTGAATAAATATAATAATAAATCTATTTTATTCCTTATCTCGGATTATAATACCTCGGGTGCTAATGAAACTATTTTTGTGAAATTTAATTGTCTCAATTCTCGAGGTATTGCACTAAAAATTCGAGTTCCCTTTGGATTTCCTTCTTTATCAATTACAACCGCAGCATTATCATCATACTTTATTATCATACCATTACTACGTTTGATTTCTTTACGAGTACGTACAATTACAGCTCTGATCACTTCTGATCTTTCTAAAGGCGAATTTGGTACTGCTTTTTTGATTACAGCAACAACAATGTCACCAACATAAGCATATCGTCGATTACTAGCTCCTATGATTCGAATACACATTAATTCGCGAGCTCCACTATTATCGGCTACATTTAAATAGGTTTGAGGTTGAATCATATCATTTTTTTTTTTATCTTTCAGTCAAAAAATTGAAGTAAAAAAAAATATTCTGTTTTCAAAAAAACGAAACCCACAATTGCAAATTTCTAATTTCCATATATATATTTTAATACTAAAGACCTCTTTCTTTCCTTAAAAAAATTATTCTGAAATAATGAATTTAGTTCGGATAGGCATTTTGGATGCTGCTATTTCAATAGCTTTTCTAGCTATTTTTTCCGAGACCCCACTCATTTCATAAAGTATTTTGCCGGGTTGAACGACAGCTACCCAATATTCGGGAGATCCTTTTCCCGAACCCATACGCGTTTCGGTAGGTCTTACTGTAACAGGTTTGTCTGGAAATATGCGTACCCATATTTGTCCACCCCGACGGACATTTCTTGAAATGGCCCGGCGCCCTGCTTCTATTTGTCTAGATGTGATCCAAGTAGGTTCCAGTGCCTGAAGAGCATATTTTCCGAAGGAAATACGATTACCTCGACAGGCTTTTCCTTTCATTCTTCCTCGATGTTGTTTACGGAATTTGGTTCTTTTAGGGTTATAGTGGATGGTTGTTTATCAATTCCATCCCTATTCCAGAACCGTACATGAGATTTTCACCTCATACGGCTCCTCACGAATGAATCGATTCAAAAATATTTAACCGATAAAAAAATATAAAATAAAATAAACGTTCTTCTATTAGAAATTTGTATATCTTGCTTTTATATATTTATTATATATCTAATATCTACTATGTGTTTTGGTATAAGATTCTAACGAATCTGTATTTGTCTTTTTATTTTTTATTATCGGATTGGCAAAAATTTTGAAAAAAAAAATTCTCGCGGGCGAATATTTACTCTTTCATTATCAATTTCAGATGGAATCTAGGGTTGTTAGTCCACAACTCCTAAAAAAACAATGAATTGGTTCTTAGTTTCTTCCGCCATCCTACCTAAGGAATTGTTAAGATTTTTTTTTTTACTTTTCAAAATTTTGAAAAAAAAATCTTAGGTATTCACAGGTTCCTTCGTTCCCATCGCTTTTCGATTTATGGTTAGGTCTAAATTCTACAATGGAGCCTCTTTTTTAAATAAAATAAGAAGAATAAGATCTTATTATTTTTATTTTATGTTGAATTGAATCAATCTTCTCAGTTTTATTGATTCGTGGCTCTGGATTCGTTTATTCTAGGAATATTTTATTTCCCATCCATTTTGGATGAATTTTGAAATTTTTAAAATGGATGCTTTATTACACTACCTTTTATGAGATGACTCATAGACCTTTACATATTAGAATTCTATATCATTTAGATGTTTTTTCTATCTTTCTTTCTTTCACCTCTTCGTTTATCTGTATATTCTTATTGCTTTACAACTCATAATCAGATTCGTTTTTCTTTCCGTCTTTCCGTTTTCAGTTGCTATAATTCTATAACCACATATATTATATCTTTATTTAGATTTTTTATTTGAACGGGTTCTTTCTATCCAGATAATGGGAAGCGATGAGTAGGTTATTAGTTCTTTAGTTCTTTATTAAAATTAAAAAATTCTACGAATTTTTTAATTTTAATTGAACCACTCTAAAAAAACAAAAACCAACGAGTCGCACACTAAGCATAGCAATTACTCCCTTATAGATTAATTAATTATAGATTAATTAATAAAATTTTTTATGGAATCTTATAAAATTGAAAATCTGTCAGTTATTCTTTTGGAATAACAATATAGAAATAATTCCTCATTTTTTGTTTTATCCAACGATGTAAGCTTAAAGATACGGAAATTTTGATTATTCTTGGTTTAGAAATATCCAAACTTTGATCCCTAATACCCCATAAATAGTTCGAACTGGATAGGAACAATAATCAATTTTAGCTCGAATGGTTTGTAGAGGAACCCTACCTTCTCTGATCCATTCGACACGTGCAATTTCTTTTCCGTCGATACGGCCCGCAATTTGTACTTGAACTCCTTTTGTACCCGCCTGTTCAGCTAATTCTATAGCTTTTTTTATTGCTTTACGAAATGGAATTCTATTTCTTAATTGTACGGCTATAAATTCTGCAATAATATTAGGGTCTCTATAAGCATTTGGAATTCTTGTAATTGCAATGTTGAGTTTTCGGTTCACACAATTCAGTTTTTTTTGCACATTTTTCTGTAATTCTTCGATTCTTCGAGGGTTACCCTCGATTAATAACTTGGGAACTACCATATAGATTATGACTTGAATCAGATCGATTCTTTTTTGAATCTTTATCCGTCCAATTCCCTCGACACCAGATGATATTTTTATCGTTTTTTTTATGTAATTCTGGATACAATCTCGTATTATTTTATCTTCTTTTAGATTCTCGGAATAATCTTTTGGTTGTGCAAACCAAATAGAATCATGACTTTGAGTTGTACCAAGTCTGAAACCAAGCGGATGTATTTTTTGTCCCATAATTCCTCACTACTCTATAAAAAATGATACGTCTTTTTTGTCTACTTTTTTATTATCTTTTTGTTAAATTATATCTTTACGAATTATTGACTCAGTTTGTTGAAATTTTGATTGTGATTATCCGCTGCTGCAAAATAAAAAAAATTCAAAAAAAAAATGTCAACGACGAGATTTCTTATCATTTTTCGCATATCCTAGGGCGTTTCGGGTAGGTGAAAATTCTCCCAATTTATGTCCTACCATACGATCTGTTATATAAACAGGTAAATGCTCTTTGCCATTATGGATAGCAAAGGTATGCCCAATCATTGTAGGTATAATGGTGGATGCTCTGGACCACGTGATTATTAATTCTTTTTCTCCTTTTGTGTTAAGCTTATTAATTTTTCTTAATAAATGATTCGCTACAAAAGGATTTTTTTTTAGTGAACGTCCCATAGTGAATTATCCCTCTTATATATATTTCTTTTAAAAAATAGTTAATCACTCTTTTATTTTTTTTTTATTTGAATTAACTGTAAAGATAAAGACGAAGAGACAAATTCTATTTTATCTACTCTACTATTTATACTGTCTACTCTCAAACTATTTACTACGGCGACGAAGAATCAAATTATCACTATATTTCTTCGTTTTTCGACTTCTTCTTCCAAGTGCAGGATAGCCCCAAGGAGTTACCGGTTTTTTTCTACCAATAGGGGCCCTCCCTTCACCACCCCCATGGGGATGGTCTACAGGGTTCATAACAACTCCTCTTACTACAGGGCGCTTACCCAGCCAACGTTTAGATCCGGCTTTGCCCAAACTTTTCTGGTTTACCTCAACATTGCCCACTTGTCCTACTGTTGCTGAGCATTTTTGAGATATCAAACGAACCTCTCCAGAAGGTAATTTTAATGTTGCCGATTTCCCCTCTTTTGCAATCAGTTTTGCTACAGCACCCGCGGCTCTAGCTAATTGTCCACCCTTTCCTGGTGTTATTTCTATATTATGTATGGCCGTGCCTAAAGGCATATCGGTTGAAGTAGATTCTTCTTTTTGATCAATCAAAATCCCTTCCCAAACTGTACAAGCTTCTTCCAAAGCATACAGCTTTCCGGATGTAGATTATGATATCATCGATACAGATGTATCTTCTATCTCATAGAATAGACGCACCCTTTTTTTATAATATAGGAATCTGCATCTGCCAAATAAATCACTCGTCTTATGATCTTCTACATCCTAGGTCTTCGCGTTCCTTCATCTGGCTTATGTTCTTCATGTAGCATTCAGATCGAATGACTCTATGAAATTACGTCGCTACTTCCACATAGTACTGGTAACGTAGGAGACATTTCTATTTATCCTGGGGGAATCCTTAGAATTACCACAGCTTAGCTTTCAATTTGCCTTTGACCATCAAATGAAATGTGAATAACCCTTGTATCCTTCCCCCCTCTTTGAAACAAGCAAGCGTCGCTTCGTGTTTTGTCGGTGCTTGAAACAATTTTGTCTTCTCCATATTACTATATCTATAGGGTCAATAATTTTATATGAGGAACTATTGAACTCAATCACTTGCTGCCGTTACTCTTCAGTTTTCTGTTGAAGTCTATCCTGTAGAGGTACTCCAATTGGATCAGTGATCGATTTATAGGTTTCGCCGTAAACCTAATTGGTTACTTCCAATTACGTAAATCCATAGTTCAAACCGCACTCAAAGGTAGGGCATTTCCTATTTTGATAGGAACTTCTGTACCATAAACAATGGTATCTCCAATTCTAGCCCCTCTCGGGTGTAAAATATATCTTTTCTCACCATCCCCATAGTGTATGAGACAAATGTATGCATTTCTATTAGGGTCGTATTCTACAGTTACAATTCTACCATATATGTCTTTGTCATTCCGTCGAAAATCTATTTTACGATATAGACGTTTATGACCTCCCCCCCGATGCCCTGCGGTAATGATTCCTCTGGCATTTCGTCCTTTACCACAACGAGGCTTTCCATAAATCAAATGATTTCGTGAATTGGATTTCACTTGACTGTCAACGGCTCCTTTGCGTGTGCTCGGGGTAGAAGTTTTGTATAAATTTATCGCCATGCTGTTTAGTGTATTTTAATTTCAGTTCTTTCTAAGAGATGGAATAGAATAACCCGGTTGAAGCGTAATGATCATACGTCTGTAATGCATTTTATTTCCTTTACTAGATCGCACTCTTCTACCCTTTATTGGGATTCGATGACTATTCATAGCTTTTACTTTGACACCAAAGAAGAGTTCGACCCAATGCTTTATTTCTGTCCTAGTTGATCCCGATTCAACATTAAAAGTATATTGATTTTTCCCTAATAACCGAAGACTTTTGTCTGTAAATACTGTACATGCATATTTTATTCCATTCATAAATCTATTTTATTCCCTATGAGTTCTAGTCTCAATAAGACTACTAGTTTTTTTATTGTTCATATATTTATTTATCAATATTTTATCAAATATACCACACCAATTTTTTATGTATGGATGATGAGATTCCATTGAAACAGAGCCAATCGTTCTTTTTTCTCTGATAGATGGTCAGAACTTCAAACCCTACTGAGAGGTCCAGTAGAGATCAGCAATTATGAAAATTCAATTAAATTAATTAAAAAAAAAGAATATTAGAATATATATGATATTATTTAATTAAATAAGAAATAATAAAAAAAATTATAATACATTTAAATTAAATTAATTAAAAAAAAAGAATATTAGAATATATATGATATTATTTAATTAAATAAGAAATAATAAAAAAAATTATAATACATTTAAATTAAATTAATTATTTAATTAAATAATAATAAATGAATTGAAGTTGAGTTTTTAGTTTAGTTTAAAAAAAAAAAAATAATCTAGTTGAGTAATTCTTGTTTTTGGAGAGAGGTTTCTATTAGCGTGCATCCAGTAGGAATTGAACCTACGACTTCGCCAATTATGAGTTGGGCGCTTTAACCATTCAGCCATGGATGCTTCGGGGGAATCCTCGTACCTTTTGAATAACCAAATTCCAATTCAAGTGAAATCTTTTAGATAAATCAATGCATTCAATTAGATTAGAGGAGTATACAAATGCATAAATTCAATTTTTGGATTTTAGAATTGAGAGAGGTATTGAGAGAGATCCGGAATTCTCCCGATTTCTTATATTCATGGACTCTTTTTAATTCGGCGGTATCTTTCATTCACATTTTTTTCTATCAAGAGAGTTTTATCAAACTCTTGGACTCCCGAAATTGGAGTATCCTACTTTCACACAATTCACAAGGTTTCAAAAGGAATCGATATTTCACGATCCAGAATTTAGTCTTATTTTTAGTAGCGATCCTTCTATATCGTATTAACAATAGAAAGATGATCGAAAGAAAAAATTTATATTTGACAGCACTTCTTCCTATACCTATGAATTCCATTGGACCCGGCAATGATGAGAGATTGCAAGACTCAAAAGATTCAATCGATATCAATAGGTTGATTGTCCCGCTCCTGTATCTTCCAAAAGGCAAAAATATATCTCAGAGATCTTTTTTCTCTGATAGATGGTCAGAACTTCATCTGGATTCAAACCCTATTGAAAGATCCAGTAGAGATCAGCAATTCTTAAAGAAAGAAGAAGATGTTTCTTTTCTTTTTTACAGGCGATCGGAAAAGAAAGAAATAGAAAATATAGTCAAGATAAATATGTATTTCCAAAAGACTGTCTCAATTCATCCTATTTCATCCGACCCAGGATTAAATATGGTTCCGAAGGATGAACTTGAAAGTTCCTATAACATTTCCTTATTGAACAAAAACCCACTTATTTTTTTAGTGCATCTATTCTCCCTGGACCGGAACGGGGGGGGATACACGTTACACCACCTTTTTGAATCAGAAGAGAGATTTCACCAACTGGCGGATCTATTCAATCTATCAATAACCGAGCCATATCTGGTGTATCATAATCGATTTTCTTTTTCTATTGATGAGGTGAATGAATCAAAAAAGAAATCTTTATTGGTTCTACCTCCACTTTTTTATGAAGAGAATGAATATTTTTATCGAAGTCTCATAAAAAAAAAGTGGGTCCGCACCTCTTGTTGTAATAATTTGGAAGATCCAAAACAAAAAAGGGTGGTATTTACTAGTAACAACATAATGGAGGCATTCTATCAATATAGATTGATCCCAAATCTGATTCAAATACAATATGATATCTATAGGTACATAAGAAATGTATGGAATCCATTCATTAAAAAGAATAGATTCGATCGCAACTTCGAATATGGAATTCAAATGTATCCGATAGAAAGGGATACTATGAATCATAGAACTATAATGAAATACACAATCAACCAAAATTTATCAAATTGGAAAAAGAGTCAGAAGAAAAGTTTAGATCCTTTTCTTTGGTTTTATCGAACCGAGGGATCCATGAATAGGGATCCTAATGCATATCGATACAAATGGTCCAATGGGACCGAGAATTTCCAGGAAAGTTTGGAACATTTCATTTCCGAGGAGAATAGCCGTTTTCAAGTATTGTTTGATCGATTACGTATTCATTGGTCTGAGGTTATCGACAAAAAAAATTTATCTAAGTCACTTTTTCTCTTTTTGTCTAAATCACTTCCTTTTTTTTTTTTGAGTTTCGGGAATACCCCCATTCATAGGTCCCATATCCACATCTATGAATTGAAAGGTCCGAATGATACACTCTTTAATCAGTTTTTAGAATCAATAGGTCTTCAAATAGGTCATTTGAAAAAAAGTAAAAACTTCTTATTGGATGACTACCGTACTTCCCAAAAATCTAAATTATTGATCAATGGAGGACCAATATCACCTTTTTTGTTCAATAAGATACCAAATAGTATGAAGGATTCCTATTTTTCAACGATATACCACGGTCAAGAAAGTTGGTTGAATCCCCTAAAACCATTTCATAAAAGTTCATTGATATCCTCTTTTTATAAAGCAAATAGACTTCGATTCTTAAATAATCCATATTATTTAGGCTTCCATTGTAACACAAGAATCTCTTTTGATGTGGAAAGGGCCTTTCTCAATAATTATGATTTTTTGTATGGAAAATTCCTCAATATCTTGTTCAGCGGTAAAAAAAAACATGCCTTTTTGGAGAGAAATACTGTTTCACCAATCAAATTAAGGGTATCTGAAATATTAATACCTAAGGATTTTCCACAAAGTGGTCACGAGAGAGCTATTTACTCGATCGCAGACATTTCCGGAAAACCTCTAACAGAGGAAGAAAAAGTACATTTTGAAAGAATGGATTCTGAACCTCTTTCAGATATGAATCTACCTGATTCAGAAGGGAAGAACTTGGATAAGTATCTCAATTCCAACATGAACATGGGTTTGATTCAAACTCGAGATTCTGAGAAATATTTCCCATCCAAAAAGAAGAAAAAACGTAGTCCTTATGTAAAAAAATCCCTTGAGAAAGGGGAGATGTATAGAACCTTTCAAAGATATAGTGTTTTTTCAACTCTCTCCAAATTGAAGAGATTCCAAAGATATATACCGTGGTTACTTACCTCGACAGGGCACAAATATCTAAAGTTAATATTTTTAAATACTTTTTCAGACCTAGTGACGATACTAAGTAGTAGTGAAAAATTTCAAAAATTTATATCCATTTTTCATGATATTATGCATGGATCAGATATATTATTGGGAATTATTAATAAAAAATTGTGCCTTTCACAATGGAATCTGATAAGTGATATTTCGAGTAAGTCTTTCCATAATCTTCTGCGCGAAGAAATTTTTCATCAAAAAAAAGAGTCACCATCGACACATCTGAGATTGCTAAATAGTCAGGAGTTCCTCTATTCAATCCTTTTATTTCTTCTTGTTACTGGATATCTCCTTTTTACATACCTTCTCTTTATTTCTCGATTATATGGTGAGTTACAGACAGAGTTCCAACAGGTCAAATCTTTGATGATTCCATCCTACATTATTGAGTTGCGAAAACTTCTGGATAGGTATCCTATTTCGGGACTTAATTATTTCTGGTTAAAGAATCTCTTTCTAGTTGCTCGGGAACAATTTGGAAATTTTATAGAAGAAAGGCGAGGTTATACTTCTGGCAGCAACATGTTATCTAAGAAGAAAAAATTTAATCTCATCGATCTCATAAGTATTATACCAAATCCCATCGATCAAATAGCTTTTTTGAGAAATACTAGACATCTAAGTGATACAAGTAAACGGATATATTCCTTCATAAGAAAAAGAAAAAACGTAAATAGTGATTGGATTGATAATAAAATAGAATCCTGGATCTCGAAAAGTGATTTGATTGCTGATAAAGAAAGAGAATTCTTGGTTCAGTTTTCTACCTTAACGGCAGAAAAAAGGATTGATCAAATTCTAGGGAGTCTGACTCATAGTGATAGTGATCTTTTATCAAAAAACAACTCTGGTTATCAAATGATTGAACAACCGGGAACAATTTACTTACGACATTTAATTGACATTCAGAAAAAGGATCTACTGAATTATGAGTTCAATCCATCCTGCTTAGCAGAAAGACGGATATTCCTTGCTCATTCTCAGACAATCACTTATTCACAAACCCTGTGTGGGGCTAGTAGTTTTGATTTACCATCCAATGGAAAACCCTTTTCGCTACGCTTAGCCCAACCCCTAGGGGGGGGTACTTTAGTGATTGGTTCTATAGGAACTGGACGATCCTTTTTGGTAAAATACCTAGCGAAAAACTCTTATGTTCCTTTCATTAAAGTATTTCTGAACAAGTTCCTGGATAACCATCCTAAGGGTTTTAATATTGATGAGAATGATAGTGAAGGTAAATATTTTGATGAGAGAGAGGGTACCATTTACAGTCTTTTACCTGAGAGTCAGGATAGTAACTATAGTTACGATAGTGAGGATTCCTACCGTGACCTTGAAAGGAAGCTCAAGTATATAACTATGAAGGATGTGCTATCTAGGGATCTGATACCGGAAATAGACCGATTTTTGATCACCCTTCAATTTGAATTAGCAAAAGCAATGTCTCCTTGTATAATTTGGATTCCAAACATTCATGATCTGAATATGAATGAGTCCAATGACTTATCCCTCGGTCTATTAGTGAACTATCTCTCTAGGGATAGTGAAAGATGTTCGACTAGAAATAATATTCTTGTTATTGCTTCGACTCATATTCCCCAAAAAGTAGATCCGGCTCTAATCGCTCCGAATAAATTAAATACATGCATTAAGATACGAAGGCTTCTGATTCCACAACAACGAAAGTACTTTTTTACTCTTTCATATACAAAGGGATTTCACTTGGAAAAGAAAATCTTCCGTACTAATGGATTGGGATCCATAACGATGGGTTCCAATGTCCGAGATCTTGCAGCACTTACCGATGAGGCCCTTTCAATTAGTATTATAAAAAAGCAATCTATAATAGACACTAATATAATTAGATCTGCTCTTCATAAACAAAATTGGGATTTGCGATCTAAGATAAGATCGGTTCAGGATCATGGGATCCTTTTCTATCAGGTAGGACGGGCTTTTTCACAAAATGTACTTCTAAGTAATTCCTCCATAGATCCTATCTCTATTTATCTGAAGAAGAAATCGTGTAACGAGAGGGATTCATATTTATACAAATGGTACTTAGAACTTGGAACAAGCATGAAGAAATTAACGATCCTTCTTTATCTTTTAAATTGTTCTTCCGGATCGGTCGCTCAAGACCTTTGGTCTCTACCGGAACCTAAGGAAAAGTATGGGATCAGTTCTTATAGACTCATTGAGAATGATTCTGATCTACTTCATGGCCTTTTAGAAGTAGAGGGCGCTCTGGTGGGATCCTCACGGACAGAAAAAGATTGCAGTCAGTTTGATAATGATCGAGTGACATTGTTTCTTCGGCCCGAACCGGGGAATCCTTTAAATATGATTAAAAATGGAAATGGATCTAATTCTATCGTTGATCAGAGATTTCTCTATGAAAAAC